AGGAATTGTAATGGATAATTTATTGTTTTTTGGTATGGTTGTGGAAAATATTGTTCAATAGTAACGAATCAGAGCTCAGGGGTGTGTATCTATAGATAGTCACTAACTTAAATGTTATATTGATACCCGTGGCTATGGGATTTTGGTAAATCGTAAAAATTTATACTAGGCCTTATGTTTGGATATGAATTTAGTCTTGTTTTTGGGGTTTGGCAAGACAGCAATAAATTCTTGTTCTCATCGTAGGGTTACGGGGGGTAAGGGGGGTTTGGTTAAGCTAGTTATTTATCTATTGAATAGATACGTACACACATACGTGTGTGCGTACACGTGGGTGTGTGTGTGCGTACGTGTGTGCGTACACGTGGGTGTGTGTGCGTACGTGTGTGCGTACACGTGGGTGTGTGTGCGTACGTGTGTGCGTACACGTGGGTGTGTGTGCGTACGTGTGTGCGTACACGTGGGTGTGTGTGTGCGTACGTGTGTGTACGTACGTGTGTGTACGTACGTGTGTGTACGTACGTGTGTGTACGTACGTGTGTGTACGTACACGTGGGTGCGCGTATGTGTGTCCGGTTGAGACGATAGGAATTGAAGTATATGTCCTGTGACCATTGACTGAATAACACCTTATGTGTGTATTGTGGAACCCCCGCATAGAGAATAAGTCCAGCTACAAATTAATTGACTGTGTCGAGACCTTTTAAGGTCATAGCTGAGTCATAGCAAGCTCCCCCCCTAAAAATTAAAAGATACCAAATGCATGACACCACAGTTATGTGTGATCATGGGCTGATTAGTCATTAGTCCATCGAGATGTCCTATTTGAGGTAATTGAAGGATTGGAGTGAACAATTGACATGGCCCTGAGGTAAGAACCAGATGCCAGGTATAGTTCCGGTATAGAAACCCCCACGTTGAGATGGGCCCGGAGCGAGCAGAGGTACACGTCTAGCAAGGATTGCTGGTTTCTCGAGGCTAGGTGATTAAGCTCTTTCGGACAGTTGAGGTCCAAGAAGAGACTTTCCTTGATATAGAGTTATGCACGATTATACGTAGTATGTCTTATGTAATATCAAGAGATATATTGTACATGCTTAATATTCATGGGGACAAGCAATTAATGCACGATATACATAGTATGCCTTATGTAATATCAAGAGATATATTGTACATGCTTAATATTCATGGGGACAAGCAATTAATGCACGATATACATAGTATGCCTTATGTAATATCAAGAGATATATTGTACATGCTTAATATTCATGGGGCGGTTGATGGTGTGATATGCCCCTTATATCTTGTAGAGTATTAATAGGTAGATTGTACATGTATGGTTATGGGGATGTGAGGACGTACGGGGCAAGCACAGCAGGGGTGTATGCAATATATGAATCATGGAAGTTGTTGGGTTGATTTTTGGTATTACAAGGAATAGTTTAAAAAGAATTTCAGCTTTGGGTGCTGATGGTGGGGCTGTTGCTTCTTCCTTGAAGTCTTAGGGAGGATTAGTGTTCTCCTTTTTTGGTTTACAAGACCAAGGTATTTTATATACTACAAAGACTCTTCATTTTAAGAGACGGTTTTCGATAATACCGGAGACGGGTATTAGGATAAGGAAGATTGAGAAGTAGAGGATGGAGGCTAGTTGTCCGATGGTGATGAAGGGGTGTTCTACTGGTTGTCCACCGATTCATGTTAGGATAAGTAAGTCTGCTACTAAGAGTCAGAATAAGCATTGGCTTAATGGTCGGAATATTATGCTTCGTTGTTTTGAGGTGTGAAGAAGGGGGATAATTGCTAGGATTAGGATTGAAAGGACGAGGGCTAGGACTCCCCCTAATTTGTTGGGAATAGATCGGAGAATTGCATATGCGAATAGAAAATATCATTCGGGTTTAATATGGGGTGGGGTGTTTAGGGGATTAGCAGGGATGTAATTGTCGGGGTCTCCTAAAAGGTCGGGTGAAAATAATACTAGTAGTATTAGTACTAGAATTAGTAGTAGGAGGCCTAGAATGTCTTTAATAGTATAGTATGGATGAAAGGGGATTTTGTCTGAGTCAGATATTACGCCTGAGGGGTTGTTGGAACCTGTTTCGTGGAGGAATAACAGGTGAACTGCTGCCAGGGCCGAAATGATGAATGGGAAGATAAAGTGAAAGGCAAAGAATCGTGTTAAGGTGGCTTTATCTACTGAAAAGCCTCCTCAGATCCATTCTACTAGATTAGTTCCGACGTAGGGAATGGCTGATAAGAGGTTTGTAATTACGGTTGCTCCTCAGAAGGATATTTGGCCCCACGGCAGGACATAGCCTATGAAGGCTGTAGCCATAACTGTAAACATTAGTAGGATTCCAATGTTTCAGGTTTCTGTGAAGGAGTATGAGCCGTAGTATACTCCTCGGCCTACATGTATAAATAGACAGATGAAGAACATGGAGGCTCCATTAGCGTGTATATATCGAATGATTCAACCATAATTGACGTCGCGGCAGATGTGAGTTACTGATGAGAAGGCAGTTATTGTATCTGATGTGTAGTGTATGGCTAGGAATAGGCCTGTTAGGATTTGGATAATGAGGCAAACTCCTAATAAAGAGCCGAAATTTCACCATGCTGAAATATTGGAGGGAGCGGGGAGGTCGATGAATGATTTGTTGATGATTTTAGCGAGTGGGTGGGATTTTCGGATGTTGGTCATTAGGTTCTTGTAGTTGAAATACAACGATGGTTTTTCATATCATCAGTCATGGTTAGATTCCATGTGAGAATAATGATAACATACATTGTGTTTATTTTAAGTATTATTTTTGTGATTAGCTTTGTTGGTTTCTCTTCAAAGCCTTCTCCTATTTATGGAGGTTTTGGTTTAATTGTGGCTGGTGGTGTTGGTTGTGGAATTGTGTTGAACTTTGGAGGGTCTTTTTTAGGGCTAATGGTATTTTTAATTTATTTGGGAGGCATGCTTGTGGTGTTTGGATATACTACAGCTATAGCTACTGAACCATATCCTGAGGCTTGGGCGTCTAGTAAATCTGTGTTGGCTATACTAATTACGGGGGTGTTAGCGGAACTATTGACTGCATGTTATATTTTAGAGGAAGATGAGGTTGAAGTTGTGTTTAAGTTTAATGGTGCGGGTGATTGAGTGATTTATGATACAGGTGACTCAGGGTTTTTTAGCGAGGAGGCTATAGGGATTGCGGCTTTATATAGCTATGGGACTTGGTTAGTGATTGTAACTGGATGGTCTTTGCTTACTGGTGTACTAGTGATTATGGAAATTACTCGTGGAAATTAATTAGGGTCAGGCTGAGGATTAGGGTAATGAGGAAAGATAAGAAGTAAAGTTTGATTAGTCCTTTTTGGTTGGAGATGATAGTGGATGATTTCATTTGGAAGTAGGAGATGGATTTTGGTAATACATTTTCTAGTCAGGTTATGTCTAATAGTATGGATGCAGATTTTTGGCTTATGGTTAGATTTATTATTGGTGGAAGGCGGTGAATGATAGTTGGGAAATATCCTAGTAGATTAGAAAATTTGAAGGGGTTTGAGGGATATTTAAATTTTAGGTTTTTAGTTGCGAGGTTGAGTTCTAGTGCCAGAATGAAACCTGTAATAGTCACGACGAGGGCAGTTAGTTTTAGATAATGAGGCATAGTTATCTGTGGAATTGTTGTTGGGGGTATGTTATAAGAAATTAAGTATCCCGCAAAGATGCTTCCAATTAATAGACGTTTAATAGAATTGGTTAGGAGGGGGTTGTTTTCGTTGATTGTAATTAAGGAATTAAAACGAGGTTGTCCTAGGAGTGCAAAGAATATGATTCGAGTACTGTAGGCGGCTGTTAGGGATGTGGCGATAAGAGTTGTTAATAGGGCTCAGGCGTTGGTATACGACGTGTTGGCTGTTTCGATAATTAGGTCTTTGGAGTAAAATCCTGTTAAGAAGGGCATGCCTGTGAGTGCAAGGCTTCCAATGATAAGGGAGGTAGTGGTAAATGGTATTAGTTTATACAGTCCACCTATTTTTCGAATGTCTTGTTCATCGTTTAGGTTATGAATAATTGAACCAGAGCACAGGAATAGTATGGCTTTGAAGAATGCGTGTGTACAAATATGTAAGAATGCGAGGTGGGGTTGGTTGATGCCAATTGTCACGATTATGAGTCCAAGTTGGCTAGAGGTGGAGAAGGCAACAATTTTTTTGATATCATTTTGTGTGAGGGCACAGATAGCTGTGAATAGGGTTGTTATAGCCCCTAAGCATAGTGTTAGGGTTTGGATTGTTTTGTTCTGTTCTATAAGTGGATGGAAGCGGATTAATAGGAAAACTCCAGCTACAACTATTGTGCTTGAGTGGAGTAGGGCGGAAACAGGTGTGGGTCCTTCTATGGCTGATGGTAGTCAAGGGTGTAGTCCAAATTGGGCGGATTTGCCAGTAGCTGCTAGGAGAAGTCCTGCTAGGGGAATATTTAAGTTGTTGTGTTGGATGATGAAGATTTGTTGGAAGTCCCATGTGTTTGAGTTAGTAAGGAATCATGCTATGGCTGTAATAAATCCTACGTCCCCGATGCGATTATATAGGATTGCTTGTAGGGCGGCGGTGTTTGCATCGGCTCGGCCATATCATCATCCGATGAGTAAGAAAGATATAATGCCTACTCCTTCTCAGCCGATGAATAATTGGAATAGGTTATTAGCGGTGACCAAAATGATTATAGTAATAAGGAATATAAGGAGATATTTAAAAAATCGGTTGATGTAGGGATCAGTGTGTATGTATCATATTGAAAATTCTATAATGGATCATGTAACGAAGAGGGCAACTGAAATAAAGATGATTGAGAAGTAGTCTAGTTTGAAGCTTAGTGATAGCTTTAGAGTTTGGATTGTCAATCAGTGTCAGTTGGAGATGATGGCTTCTTGTCCTGAGGAAATAAATATTATGGTTGGAATTGTACTAATTGTGAAGGCGTAGGAGATTGTTGTTTTTACATAGCGGGGGTATAGGTTGCTTTTGTGTAATTGGGTGTTGGATATAATGACAGGTAGTAGTAGAATAAATATTGTTATTATAATTAATGGGGTAAATAGATTAATTACTTTTATTTGGAGTTGCACCAATTTTCTGGTTCCTAAGACCAATGGATTACTTCTATCCTATAAAAGTTGAAAAAGCCGTGTTTTTATGTACGGGAGCATGAATTAGCAGTTCTTGCAGTACTTTTTCGGTAGACAAGAAGGTTTAAACTTCTATTGTTAGACTCACAATCTAATGTTTTTATTAAACTATATATACAGTGAATGGGTCCTAGGATAATCTTTGGGTTTAGGGATAAAAGTAGAAGGGGGAGTATATGAAGAGTTATTAGAGCATTTTCTCGAGTGAACGAAGGTTTAATATTTATAACATGGTGGGTATATTTGCCTCGTTGGGTTGTGATTAATATATAGAGGGAATATAGGGCGGTGATAATAATGTTGGTTCCTATTAAGATGATAGTGATGTTTGATCATGAAAAAGAGGCTATAACTACGAATAGTTCTCCAATGAGGTTAATTGTAGGGGGTAGAGCTAGATTTGTTAGGCTGGCTAATAGTCATCAAGCAGCTATAAGGGGGAGAAGGGTTTGTAGGCCTCGTGCTAGAATTATTGTTCGGCTGTGGATTCGTTCATAGTTCGAATTTGCGAGGCAAAATAATATTGATGATGTTAATCCGTGGGCGATTATCAGGGCTGTTGCTCCTATATAGCTTCATGGTGTCTGAATAAGAACTGCTACGATGACAAGAGCTATGTGGCTTACAGATGAATATGCAATTAAAGATTTTAGGTCTGTTTGTCGTAGGCAGATAGAGCTTGTTATAATTATTCCTCATAAAGATAGCATCAGGAAGGGATATGCTATTTGATTTGTTAGTGGGTTAAGTAGTGTTGTGATTCGTATTATTCCGTAACCACCTAGCTTTAAGAGTACGGCAGCAAGTACTATTGACCCGGCAATAGGGGCTTCTACATGTGCTTTGGGCAGTCAGAGATGTAGGCCATATAGGGGTATTTTTACCATGAATGCTATTATACATGCTAGTCATAGGAAGATATTGGATCAGGTCGATGAAATTGGTTCTGTCCAGTAATGTATGATTAGGAAATTTAGGGTTCCTGATGTGTTTTGAATGTAGAGTAATGCGACTAGAAGAGGTAGTGAGCCAGCTAAGGTATAGAATAAAAAATAAAGGCCTGCGTTTAGTCGTTCCGTTTGATTACCCCATCGGGTAATGATGATCAGAGTAGGGATCAGAGTAGCTTCAAATAGGATGTAGAATAAGATTAGTTCTATAGCGGTAAAGGTTATAATTAGGAAAAGTTGTAGGAGGACAAGTATTGTAATATATAGTTTTTTTCGGATTAGTGTCTCTTTTGATAAGTGGGATTGGCTGGCTATGAGTATTAGTGGTAAAAGCCATGTTGTTAGTACTAGCAGGGGTGCGGAGAGTGGGTCTGAGAAAAATAATAGTGAAAAATTAAGGCTGTTGTCGTTGAGTTGATTAAGGTAGGCGAGGCTAATGAGGCTAATTAGTAGGCTATAAGTTGTTGAGTTAATTCAGATCATGTTAGGCTTTGACAATCATGTTAATGGTATGAGTACTACAGTAGGGATAATAATTTTTAGCATTGTAGTAAGTTTAGGTTTTGTACGTAGTCAGTTCCGTATGTACTAGATACTATGACTAGGAGGGACAGGCCTAGGGCTGCCTCGCAAGCAGCGAAGACTAGGAGGATAATAGGGGCTATGTTGGCTAATGTGAAGTGATTGCTCAGAATTGTCACGGATATTATGACAAATAAGGATAGTATTATACCCTCTAGGCATAAGAGAGAGGATATTAGGTGGGATCGATATATTAGTAGTCCTATTAGGGATATGGTGAAGGCTAGAAAGATGTTAATGTATACGATAGACATTTGATAATCATAGTTCTTACTACAATCTAATGAGTCGAAATCATTTGTTTTTGGTTTAAACTAATTATCATATTCGGTTCACTCTAGTCCTTTTTGGGTTCATTCATAGGCCAGGCTTGCAGCTAGTAGGAGAATTAGTAGAAGTGCTATGGTGAGCATAGTTAATGGGGTTTTTGTTTGTGAGGCCCAAGGTAAAGGTAGTAGGAGGGCGATTTCCAGGTCGAAGAGCAGGAATGTGATAGCTACTAGGAAGAATTTTATAGAGAAGGGTAGGCGAGCAGATCCCATGGGGTCAAATCCGCATTCATAGGGGCTTACTTTTTCTGCGTAAGAGTTTAGTTGAGGTAGTCAAAATGCGATTAGTACGAGTAATGTTGATAATAAGGTGTTGGTGAGAAGTACTAATAATATGTTTATTGTTTCTCTTCGGATTATACCGAAACTAGCTGATTGGAAGTCAGCTGTACTGGTTGATACTAAAGAAACAGGATCCTCATCAATAGATAGAAACGTACAGGAATAGTCATACTACGTCTACGAAGTGTCAATACCAGGCAGCGGCTTCAAATCCGAAGTGGTGATTGGATGTAAAATGGAATTTAAGTTGGCGGAAGAAGCAAACTATTAGGAAAGTTGAGCCAATAATTACATGGAGTCCGTGGAATCCTGTAGCCATAAAGAAAGTGGATCCATATACCCCATCTGAAATTGTAAATGATGTTTCGTAATATTCTGAAGCTTGGAGTAGCGTGAAGTATACTCCTAAAGAGATTGTAATGAAAAGAGCTTGAAGTATGTGTTTTCGATTACCTTCTATTAAACTATGGTGGGCTCAGGTAATCGATACTCCAGAGGCTAACAAGACGGAGGTGTTAAGTAGTGGGACTTCTAGAGGATTAAGGGGAGTAATGCCTGTAGGTGGCCAGCAGCCTCCTAGTTCTGGGGTAGGTGCTAGACTTGAGTGATAAAAAGCTCAGAAAAAGCCTGCAAAGAAGAATACTTCCGAAATAATGAAGAGAATTATGCCATATCGTAGGCCCTTTTGAACAATAGGAGTATGGTGCCCTTGAAATGTGCTTTCTCGAATAATGTCTCGTCATCACTGATATATAGTTAATATATTGGTTGTCAACCCTAGAGTTAATAATAGCGTTGAGTTAAAGTGAAATCATACTGCTAACCCTGAAGTTATTAGGAGGGCCGAGAGAGCTCCTGTGAGTGGTCATGGGCTTGGGTTTACTATGTGATATGCATGGGTTTGGTGGGTCATTAAGTATTGTCATGTAGATATAGGCTTACCAGCAGAGTAAAAACATAGGCTTGAATAAGGGCTACAGCGAATTCTAAAATTGTAAGTAGGATAAGAATAATAAAGGTAATTAGGGCAACGGGAGTGCTGATATTTATTAGGGCTAGAGTAGCTCCTCCGATTAAGTGAATCAATAGGTGGCCTGCAGTGATATTGGCTGTCAGTCGTACGGCCAGAGCTATTGGTTGAATAAATAAACTAATAGTCTCGATGACTACGAGCATAGGGATTAAAGGTAATGGGGTTCCTTGGGGTAAGAAGTGAGCCAGAGATGATTTTGTTTTATATCGGAACCCAATAACTACAGTGGCAGCTCATAAAGGAATTGCTATTCCTAGGTTTATTGATAGTTGAGTTGTAGGTGTAAATGAGTGTGGGAGTAGGCCTAATAAGTTAGTTGAGCCAATAAACAGAATTAAGGATATTAATATTAAGGCTCAGGTTTGTCCTTTATAATTGTGAATGTTTAATATTTGTTTTGTTGTTAGTTGTACTAATCACTGTTGTAGTGAGACTAGGCGATTGTTGATTAGTCGGTTAGGTGCGGGAAATAAGAGGCTTGGAAATATAATAATTAGGATAACAACAGGGAGTCCTATTACTGTTGGGGTAATGAAAGAGGCGAATAAATTTTCGTTCATTTTTTTTCTCAAGGACTAGGTTGTTTTAGTGTTGATGCTGATTTAGGTTCTGGATTTCATAGGTATTCATGTTTTGAGATTTTTAATTGAAATACAATGAACAGTGTAATGACCATTGATAGGATAGTAATTAATCAGGTTGATGTATCCAGTTGTGGCATGTCATTAAGGGAAGATTTTAACTTCCAGTCTTTAACTTAAAAGGTTAATGCTTGTTTAGCTTCTTAATGATTTTATAGTATAGATACTGATCATTTTTCAAAATATGTCAGTGGGACTAGTTCAAGTACAATGGGTATAAAGCTGTGATTTGAGCCGCAGATTTCTGAGCACTGGCCGTAATATAGTCCGGGTCGTGTACCTATTAGGGTTGTTTGATTCAGCCGACCTGGGATTGCGTCTGTTTTTAGTCCTAGGGACGGAATAGCTCATGAGTGCAAGACGTCTTCAGACGAGACCAGTATACGAATCGTTATTTCTATGGGTAGTACTACTCGATTATCAACTTCAAGTAATCGTAACTCCCCGGGCTTCAGATCTTGGGTGGGAATTATGTAGGAATCAAAGCTTAGGTCTTCATAGTCTGTATATTCATAGCTTCAGTATCATTGGTGTCCTATGGTCTTTACAGTTAAAGAAGGGTTATTAATTTCATCTATCATGTAAAGAATTCGTAATGAGGGCAGGGCGATGAGAATAAGAATAATTGCTGGTAGAATTGTTCAGATAGTCTCTACCTCTTGGGCATCTATTGTGCTTGTGTGGGTTAGTTTGGTTGTTAATATCAGTGAAATAATATAGAGAACTAAAGAGCTGATTAAAAATACAATTATTAATGTATGATCATGAAAGTGTAAGAGTTCTTCTATAATAGGAGATGTAGCATCTTGGAAACCTAGCTGAAAGGGGTATGCCATAGAGATACAAAGGGTTTGAACCTATAATTTAACTTTGACAAAGTTATGTAATTTTTACTAGTACCTCTTATCGAGAAAGACATAGTGGTTATGACATTGGCTTGAAACCAGTTTTAGGGGGTTCGATTCCTTCCTTTCTTATTTTAAAGACACGTAAGCTGGTTCTTCAAATGTATGATATGGAGGAGGGCACCCGTGTAGTCATTCGAGATTAGTTGTAGTTAGTTCTACTATTGCCACTTCTCGTTTAGATGCGAAGGCTTCTCAAATTATGAAAATTATTAATATAACTGCTGTTAGTGAAATGAAAGAGCCTATTGAGGAAATTGTATTTCAAGTTGTGTATGCATCTGGGTAGTCGGAGTAACGTCGAGGCATGCCAGATAATCCAAGGAAGTGTTGGGGAAAGAATGTTATGTTTACACCTACAAATATAATTGTGAAGTGAATTTTTGCTCAAGTATTGTCAAGGGTATATCCTGAGAAAAGGGGAAATCAATGAACAAAGCCTCCTATAATAGCAAAAACTGCTCCTATTGACAGTACATAGTGGAAATGAGCTACTACATAATATGTGTCGTGAAGGACAATGTCTAGTGAGGAGTTAGCTAATACAATGCCTGTTAAGCCACCTACAGTAAATAGAAAAATAAAGCCTAGGGCCCATAATATAGCGGGAGATCATTTAATATTCCCTCCATGGAGGGTGGCAAGTCAGCTGAATACTTTTACCCCAGTTGGGATAGCAATGATTATAGTAGCTGATGTAAAGTAAGCTCGTGTGTCAACGTCTATCCCTACGGTGAATATGTGATGAGCTCATACAATAAAGCCTAGAAAGCCAATGGATATTATTGCTCAAACCATACCTATATAACCAAAAGGCTCCTTTTTGCCCGAATAGTAAGTGACGATATGCGAGATCATACCAAATCCTGGTAAAATCAGGATATACACCTCTGGGTGTCCAAAGAATCAGAACAAATGTTGATATAAAATAGGATCTCCTCCTCCAGCAGGATCAAAAAAGGTAGTATTTAGATTTCGATCTGTTAATAATATAGTAATACCAGCTGCTAGAACAGGTAGCGATAGGAGTAATAAGACAGCAGTAATTAAGACAGATCAAACAAACAAGGGTGTTTGGTATTGAGATATGGCGGGTGGTTTTATGTTAATAATTGTAGTAATAAAGTTAATAGCCCCTAAAATTGAAGAAACGCCTGCAAGATGAAGAGAGAAGATAGTTAGATCCACAGATGCTCCTGCGTGAGCTAGATTGCCAGCTAAGGGCGGGTATACGGTTCACCCAGTTCCTGCACCAGCTTCTACTATTGAAGAGGCAAGCAGAAGTAGAAAGGATGGTGGCAGAAGTCAAAAGCTCATGTTGTTTATTCGAGGAAATGCCATATCTGGTGCTCCAATCATTAGTGGCACCAGTCAATTTCCAAAACCTCCAATTATGATAGGCATTACCATAAAGAAAATTATTACAAATGCGTGGGCGGTTACAATTACATTATAGATCTGATCATCTCCTAATAAGGTTCCAGGTTGGCCAAGTTCTGCCCGAATTAAAAGGCTGAGAGCAGTTCCTACTATGCCAGCTCAGGCACCGAATAGAAGATAAAGAGTTCCGATATCTTTATGATTAGTGGAAAATAGTCAACGATTTATGAACATAGGTAAAATGGCTGAGTAAAGCATTAGACTGTAAATCTAAGTACAGAGGTCAAACCCTCTTTTTACCAAGCTCCGTGGTGAAATATCATATTGAATTGCAAATTCAAAGAAGCAGCTTTGAGGCTGCCGGGGCTTCTCCCGCCTTTTTTTTCTAGGCGGCGGGAGAAGTAGATTGAAGCCAGTTGATTAGGGTATTTAGCTGTTAACTAAAGTTTCGTGGGATGGAAGCCCACCAATCTAGTGAGGACTTAGCTTAATTAAAGTGTTTGATTTGCAATCAATTGATGTGAGATAAATTCTTGCAGTCCTTAAGGGTTGGGTGTTCAGGAGTTAAATCGATGGTGATTTGCTTAGGGCTTTGAAGGCTCTTGGTCTGTTTTAACCTAAACTCCTAATCCAGGACGGAGATTATTGGTGTGAGAGGTAATAATATGGTTGAGGTGATAATAAGGGGAGGTAGGAAGGTTATTTTTTTTGTGCTTTCAAATTGTCATTTTATTTTTATGTTGTTTGTCGAGGGAAATATTGTTAGTGCTGTGGCATATGTAAGTCGTATGTAGAAATATAGGTTGAGTAGTGCTGTGATGGCTAGGAATGTAGGTATAATAATTATTTCATTTTTAGTGAGTTCTTGAATGATTATTCATTTTGGTATGAATCCTGAGAGTGGCGGGAGGCCTCCTAAGGATAATATTAGTATTATGATTAGGGAGGTGATTAAGGGTATTTTGTTTCATGTTTGTGAGAGGGATAAGGTTGTTGTGGTGGAGTTAAGTATGAATAGCATGAAGGTGGTTAGTGTTATAATAATGTAAATGGTTAGGTTTAGGATTATTATTGTAGGGTTATAGAGTAGGATAGTTGATATTCATCCTATATGGGCGATTGAAGAGTATGCCAGGATTTTTCGTAGCTGTGTTTGGTTTAGTCCCCCTCATCCTCCGATCAATACTGATAGAGTGGCTATTGGTAGGAGTAGATTAGGGTTGATGGTGGGTGAAATTTGGTAGAGGATTGATAGGGGTGCAATTTTTTGTCATGTCAGTAAGATTATGCCTGAGGATAGGGAGATTCCTTGTGTGACCTCAGGAACTCAGAAGTGAAAGGGGGCAAGGCCTAGTTTTATCGCTAGGGCCGTGGTTATTAGGATTGATGCTATAGGGTTGGAGTTGTTTGGTACTGTTCATTGTCCACAGTATAAAAGGTTAATAATAATTCCTATTATTAATAATATGGATGCGGTTGCTTGTGTTAGGAAATATTTTGTGGATGCTTCCATGGATCGTGGATTGAATTTTTTTATTAGGATGGGAATGATGGCTAGTATATTTATTTCGAAGCCGATTCAGGTTAATATTCAGTGGGAACTGGTTATTACGATTAGAGTTCCTGAGATGACGGTAGATATGATGAGAAAAAAGATTAGGGGTTTGATTAGTACGGGAAGGATATAAACCGACATTTTCGGGGTATGGGCCCGATAGCTTATTTAGCTGACCTTACTTTAGAACATGGTGTAATGTGGTAGCACGAAGATTTTTGAATTCTTAGGATTAGGTTCAAGTCCTATAGTTCTAGAAATAAGAGGGTTTAAACCTCTATTGTTTACTCTATCAAAGTAACTCTTTTGTCAGACATATTTCTATGTTAGGGGTGGGATGCTTGCTGTGGTGACAGGTAGGGAAACATGTCATATACATAATGCTAGTGTTAAGGGTAGAAAGTTTTTTCATAGTAGATGTATGAGTTGGTCATATCGAAATCGTGGGTAGGATGCTCGGATTCATAGGAAAGTAATTGTTAGGAGTAGGGTTTTGATAGTAAAGTTGGTGGTATATAGTTCTGGAATATACGGGTTATGGAAAGCTCCGAAGAATAGGATTGTTGTGAGGATATTTATTATGATGATATTGGCATATTCTGCTAGGAAAAATAAGGCGAAGGGGCCTGCTGCATATTCTACGTTAAATCCGGATACAAGTTCTGATTCTCCTTCTGTTAAATCAAAGGGTGCTCGGTTAGTTTCTGCTAGTGTTGAGATAAATCATATTATGGCTAGGGGTCATGAGGGGATGACTAATCATATGTGTTCTTGGGTAGTAATTAGTGTGGTTAATGTGAAGGAGCCATTTATTAGAAGTACTGATAGGAGAATAATGGCTAGTGTAACTTCATATGAGATTGTTTGGGCTACGGCTCGTAAGGCCCCAATTAAAGCGTATTTTGAATTTGAGGCCCACCCAGATCATAGGATGGAGTAGACGGCTAGGCTTGATATAGCTAGCATAAACAGTACTCCTAAGTTTATGTTAATGAGTGGATAGGGTATTGGTAAGGGGACTCATATGGTTAGGGCCAGTGAGAGGGCTAGAATGGGGGCTATAATGAATATGGAAATGGAGGAGGTGAGGGGTCGAAGAGGTTCTTTGGTAAAGAGTTTTACGGCATCTGCGATAGGTTGGAGCAGGCCGTATGGCCCTACGATGTTTGGTCCTTTACGGAGTTGTATGTAACCTAATACTTTGCGTTCGACTAGCGTGAGGAAGGCTACGGCTAGGAGAATGGGGATAATAAGTGAAATAGTATTAATTATAAACATATTGTTAGGGAGAGGAGTTGAACCTCTGATTATAAAGGTTTAAGTTTTATGCAGTTACCGGGCTCTGCCACCCTAACAAGCCCGAGCTCTCGGGCAGGTTTATGGTGAAACTGTTTAGATTGAGATTATATCATCTATTGGGTTGAAGGCGCTTTGGTGAAGTTGGCCTTATTTCTCTTGTCCTTTCGTACTGGGAGAAATTGTTTAATAGATAGAAACCGACCTGGATTGCTCCGGTCTGAACTCAGATCACGTAGGACTTTAATCGTTGAACAAACGAACCTTTGATAGCTGCTGCACCATCGGGATGTCCTGATCCAACATCGAGGTCGTAAACCCTATTGTCGATATGGACTCTAGAATAGGATTGCGCTGTTATCCCTAGGGTAACTTGTTCCGTTGATCAAATGTTTTTGGATCAATAAATGATGTAGTACTTTTGACTGGTAAGTCTTGATTTAAATCATTCGGAGGTTGTTTTGTACTCCGAGGTCACCCCAACCTAAATTGTTAATCCACTTAGAGGTTTGTTATTCCTGTCGGTATAAATTAGTCTCTTTGGATCAACTAATTAAAGCTCCATAGGGTCTTCTCGTCTTATTTTTTTATTCCCGCCTCTTCACGGGAAGGTCAATTTCACGGATTGGAAGTAAGAGACAGTAAAACCCTCGTGTGGCCATTCATACGAGTCCTTATTTAGAGAACAAGTGATTATGCTACCTTTGCACGGTCAGGATACCGCGGCCGTTTAACGAGTGTCACTGGGCAGGCAGTGCCTCTAATACTGGAAATGCTAGAGGTGATGTTTTTGGTAAACAGGCGGGGTTTGTGTTTGCCGAGTTCCTTTTACTTCTTTTAATCTTTCCTTAAATTGCATGCCTGTGTTGGATTAACAATTAGATCGATGCTTGATTTATTGTTGGGTTATAATTATCTTGTTGTTAACTATCAGTGGTTATCCGCTCTGATATAAGCTTATGCAAGGAGAAATGTTTCTTGTTACTCATACTAGCATTGTTGCTTCTATTATTAAATAGATTAGCCCAGTATTATATTAGGAGTTGGTTGCACAATTTTTGGTATTAAGTGGTTATAATTGTTGAGCTTGAACGCTTTCTTAATTGATGGCTGCTTTTAAGCCAACTATGGTTGTGTTAATGCTTACTCTCTAAGGAAGGCTGTATCCTAGTTCTAAAAAGCTGTACCTTTTTAGATTATATTTTAAACTTACATTAGAATTTGTGAGTTTTTTAGGTAAGTTTAAAGTTGAACTAAAATTCTGTTCTGGGCAACCAGCTATCACCAGGCTCGTTAGGCATTTCACCTCTACCTACAAATCTTCTCACTATTTTGCAACATAGACGAGTTCGTCCTGTAAAGACTGTTCGTAGGTAGCTCGTCTGGTTTCGGGGAATCTAGCTTAAGTTCTCTTTGTTAGACCATGTCTAGCTAATTCATTATGCAAAAGGTACAAGGGGTAATCTTTGCTGTGTTATGCTTTTAATTCTTCTTTCATCTTTCCCTTACGGTACTATCTCTATAGCGCCAAGTTAAATTTCTATCTCCTATACTTTTAAGGGGTAACTAAATGTTTTAATTTATTGGTTTATGGTAGTTGAGTTTATGGGTGTTTGGGCTAGCTTTGGCTCAAGATGGTCAGTTTAACATGAAATCTTCTGGGTGTAGGCCAGATGCTTTGTTTAAGCTACATCTTGTTTATCCAAGCACACTTTCCAGTATGCTTACCTTGTTACGACTTGTCTCCTCTTGTGTTTTTGGCTGTGTAAAATAGGGTTATTAGGTTTTTGTCACTTGAGGAGGGTGACGGGCGGTGTGTGCGTGCTTCATGGCCCTATTCAACTGAGCACTCTATTCTCAGTTTACTACTAAATCCTCCTTTAGCTCTTAATTTCATAAGAACCTTCGTAGATGTTCTGGTGTAGAAAATGTAGCCCATTGCTTCCCACCTCATAGGTTACACCTTGACSTAACTTTTTTATGTTGAAATACTTGTGCTTACTTTTCTTCCTTTTTAGGGTTTGCTGAAGATGGCGGTATATAGACTGAATTGGCGAGGGGTGGTGAGGTATATCGGGGTTTATCGATTATAGAACAGGCTCCTCTAGAGGGGTATAAAGCACCGCCAAGTCCTTTGAGTTTTAAGCTGTTGCTAGTAGTTCTCTGGCGGATAGTTTTGTTTGAATAGCTATCTAAGTTTAGGGCTAAGCATAGTGGGGTATCTAATCCCAGTTTGGGTCTTAGCTATCGTGTAGTCGGAGATGTTAAAGTTACTTTCGTGTTGTATTTTCATAATAACTGTAGCTTTTTACAGCCTAGTTAAAATTTAACTTTAGCATAAAGATATTATCTGTAACACGCTTTACGCCGTAGGGCCATTAGTTTAGGTTAATCGTATGACCGCGGTGGCTGGCACGAAATTTACCAACCCTGGTTTAATATAGCTTAGTCGAACTTTCATTCATAGCTTAATTTTTATCACTGCTGTATCCCGTGGGGGTGTGGCTGAGCAAGGCGTTATGAGCTACTATTAAATTGTGTGCTTGATACCTGCTCCTTTATATCATTAATGATTTGAAGGGCATTTTCACCGGGATGCGGAAGCTTGCATGTGTAATCTTATTAATAACTAATGGAAAGGCCAGGACCAAGCCTTTGTGTTTATGGAACCAAACGGTTCATCTAGGCATTTTCAGTGCCTTGCTTTGTATTTAAGCTACATTAAC